CTATTGATTGGTCTGAGCAAGATACGACTTATTTGAAATTAATTGAATGAACAATTCATTCATAAAAATGAATATTTCTGTGAGATTCCAGGTATTCTATAGTTACTTCCGCGCCAATTGCCAATTCTTGGTCATTGAGATTCATGAGAGATTGGGATTAATATTTAGGGATAGATATTACCTCTCTTTTTCTCCTCTTTCAAATAAATTGAAATGATTGAAGTTTTTCTATTTGGAATCGTCTTAGGTCTAATTCCTATTACTTTGGCTGGATTATTCGTAACTGCATATTTACAATACAGACGCGGTGATCAGTTGGACCTTTGATTGAGTAACATCTTTTTTTTGATTGACCTCCTCCTTAATCTGCAGGGGGTCAAATTCAGGTTGCAGTTCAAGTTAGTGAAGTTGTTTTATTGTGATTCGACATTACAAGAACAGAATCACGCTCTGTAGGATTTGAACCTACGACATCGGGTTTTGGAGACCCACGTTCTACCGAACTGAACTAAGAGCGCTTTCTTATGACAGCAGATACGACTGTCAAGAAAAGGATTCTTTTTGTACCCCCAATACATTTTGCATGCATTGCATATAGTATCATAAAATAAAAGATTATGTCCAATTTTCATCGATCTCAATTGACCCCTCGTTACTGGCCATAGGAAAAATAATAGGTAGGGATGACAGGATTTGAACCCGTGACATTTTGTACCCAAAACAAACGCGCTACCAAGCTGCGCTACATCCCTTTTAATTGTTGTACAGTGTCATTGTACAGAATCCCTGTCTTGTTTTCCACATCGTTATTTCCTCTATCTATATACAATTTCTCTTGCCATTTCTTCTTTTTGGTCTCATATCTCATATAATAAAAGAATTATATACATATGAAACCTAACGTATAAAAGAATTAATATTTATCGGTAATGCTCAGGAAGAGGCGGTCATCTTTTTCTGTTTTAGGTACAAGTGGATCTCATCTACCGGATCATTGTACATATCCATTTTAGTTAGGGATTCCGCGTACAAATACAAGTGATCTTTAACTACATATGCATCTGATCATATATGTATTCCAATAAAGAAGGAGGATTTTCAATGCGAGATATAAAAACATATCTCTCCGTGGCACCTGTGCTAACTACTCTATGGTTTGGGTCTTTAGCAGGTCTATTGATAGAGATCAATCGTTTATTCCCAGATGCGTTGGTATTCCCCTTTTTTTCATTCTAGTTACTGATATGGGAATGGATGAATGAAGAAGATTAGAGATACAATAAATTCTCTGTGACCAACCCCCCCCCCTTTTTTTTTCCTAGTTCTTTAGGATAGGAAGGAAAGAGAAAGAATAAAAGTGGATTGAACCTCAGTCAAACTCGGGTTCAGGATAGAATTAATAGAGGTAGAACAGAAATAGAAATGGGGGTCTAGGGCAGGCTGTTCGAGATCATATAAGATAGTAAATGAAATGCTGGGATTAGGAATAATGAATAGTTAGAAATAATTGTATTACTTATGATTTTATTACTTTATTGATTGCAACGAAATCTTTCATAATTGGATTTCGAGTTAGCAACCTATTTTCTATTTATTTTTCGTTCCTTTCTTCTTCTTCGGTTCGGATCGAAAATAGAAGAATTGAGTGAATCCAAAGGAGGTTCATGGCCAAGGGTAAAGATGTCAGAGGAATAGTTATTTTGCAATGTACCAGTTGTGTCCGAAATGATTTCAATAAAGAATCGCGAGGCACTTCCAGATATATTACTCAAAAGAATCGACACAATACACCTAGTCGATTGGAATTGAGAAAATTCTGTCCTTATTGTTACAAGCATACGATTCATGGGGAGATAAAGAAATAGATCGAACGGAACACGTGTACCATCCTTCCAAGGAACAGGAAGAAATTATATATATATAAACAAATCAAGTCCTATTTCGGTCGGATCCGAAATGAATGAAGAAATGGGATTTTAGAGATAAGGAATAAACCATGGATAAATCCAAGCGACTCTTTCGTAAATCCAAGCGATCTTTTCGTAGGCGTTTGCCCCCAATTGGATCGGGGGATCGAATTGATTATAGAAACATGAGTTTAATTAGTCAATTTATTAGTGAACAGGGAAAAATATTATCTAGACGAGTGAATAGATTGACCTTGAAACAACAACGATTAATTACTATTGCTATAAAACAAGCTCGTATTTTATCTTCGTTACCTTTTCTTAATAATGAGAAACAATTTGAGAAAACCGAGTCGATCCCTAGAACTACTGGTCCTAGAACCAGAAATAAATAGGCCTACTCCTCAATTGAATCAAAACAACTCTAATTGGAATTCAAAATCAGATTGATTGATGTTTTGTTCGAAAAAGCCGAGAGATTTGATTGTTGCGTCGTAATAGAATAAAAAAAGGAATGGGAGAAGAAGAAATCTTGTTTTTTTTTTTGTAAACGTGTTCGTTCATTCCTACTACTTATCTTATCATATTAATTTCTACTCTACCTTCCCGGAGGTCATTCTCCGGGGAACTCCGTTTAAATCATTCCGGTGAATTCCTTCCAATCTCCTTATTTGATGATCTCATTGGAAATCATGTAAAGACAATTCCTATTTGATATAGCTATTTGTGCAGGTATTTTACGATTAAGAAGCAACTGCCTCTTGTACAGATCATGTATTAATCGACTATAACTATAGGATACCCTATTCTCACGAGTTACTGCATTTATCCGAGTGATCCACAAACGACGAAAATCTCTCTTTCGCCTGCCTCTATCCCGATGAGTGGACACCAAAGCTCTCATTTTCTGTTGAGTAGTAGTTCGAGTAAGTCTTGAATGGGCCCCTCGAAAGGTTGATGCAAATAAACGAATTTTTGTTCGACGTCTCCGAGCTATATATCCTCGTCTAACTCTGGTCATTGAATCAAATTAAACTTTGATGAATAACTAATCGATTTCTTTTCTTTCAGTCATTCTTTTCCCCTCTCCTGATTTATTAATAACAAAACGGATTCTTCCGATGTATAAAATAAAAATTCCAATGGCTTTTGCTACTATGACCTTCCCAACCACGATTTTTTATTTCTTCCAGGCATTTATTTCACCTCAAAATAAGAAATTTTACCGATATTTGGTATAAAATAGGTATAAAATAAATAGGTAGTAAATGTAAATGGATAAATAAATAAATAGTGGCTTCCATCGTTTCTATGGTTACTTCTTAAACGGTGAGGCCCTCTCTATACACCGGAGCCCCTTCCCTCATTTAATCAATGTTATTGGTAACTTGTACAGTTCACACTCTTTGGCTCTACCCATGAATTATCCAGTAATAGGTCTTTTCACAATGAGATCTATTCATACAGTGACGGCATTTAATTATGAAGGTTGGCTAGGTAGCTGACCCTGTTAGTCCGTTCTTGCAAGAGTAGGAGCATAATATTTCTGCTTCTTAAATACCATTTCCCCCGCTTAATGGATAACCATTTGCTACCAATGGAGAATTGCTTTTCATCTCAAATCGAGGTGATTGGATTTGCACCAATGGAAACCATAAATTCCATACACAATAGAGGTATATGATAGATCTTTATTTTTAGATAATGAATGGAGTTCTTCCATTCTATCCCATTCATTGGTACTGGTCATTGAGACTGGAAAAAAAAATCGTCTCATTTGTTCTAGCTCATGATCTGAACGAGTCGCACATACACCCTAGTACATGTTCCTCGACGCTGAGGACATCCTCGAAGAGCTGGGGATTTCGTGACATTTCTGATTGGCTGTCTTGTGTTTCTAATAAGTTGTTTAATAGTTGGCATGCTGAATCGTATACAGAATGGGCTGGTTTAGATCGATCCTAACCGGATGATTATGAATTACTTCCATTTACTATTTTATTTTACCCGGGTAAGAAGATAAAAGATCAAATCACGGTTCATTCGAATTATGATTCGAAATGGAATCACGGATTTATGCGAAATCCCCGGTATTTTCGACCGCTACAAGATCAACAATGCCATGAGCTTGGGCTTCTGCTGCTGACATAAAAACATCTCTTTCCATGTCTTCGGATACAACCCATAAAGGATTGCCTGTTCTTTGTACATAAACCCTTGTGAGGGTTTCGCGGAGTTTCAGTAGTTCTTCCGCTTCCAGGATAAATTCTCCTGTGGGTGCCTCATAAAAAGAACTAGCAGGTTGGTGGATCATAACCCTGATGATATAACATAATAAACGATTCCTCCATCTCGCATGATCGGGCGAAAGGAAGGGATAAAGAATAACAAACAAGAAGAAAAAGATAGAATTGAACAACCGTACAGGCATCTTTTGTGCATTGCATACGGCTCTGCAATGGAATTTCTTTTTCCCTTCCATCAAAGAAAGAGACAAATAGAATCCATCAGACCCAGATCGTTGAATGATCCATTTACCATCCTTCCTTTCGTAGGAGTCCAAAAATACTATGATGGTTCCGTTGCTTTATATATTTATCTCGTCTGAGATTCAGCAATCCCAAAGTTTCTTTTTGATCCGATCAAATAAGGAAAAAAGAATTCTTTTTTTTTCATACTCTTTCATAACATAAATATCGGAAAGAGACTTCTGGTGTGGAAGCAAAAAGGTTTGTGACGCTGAAATGGAACCCCGATACATAAGATCAAATCGGAAATAACCTTTGTTTCATACTACTATCTCGATACATAATCTCATGTTATGAAAAAACGAGAATGGTTTGCTCATATCGAACTCGAAGTGCCATGCTATTATTACTTATTATTTATATTCCATATGGCGAAGGCATAGTCTTCTTTTTCTCTCAAATAAAAAACTCATTGGCGCCAAGCGTGAGGGAATGCTAGACGTTTGGTAATTTCTCCTCCGACCAGGATGAAAGATCCCATTGAAGCGGCTAATCCCATGCATATTGTATGCACATCTGGTGGCACAAATTGCATAGTATCATAAATAGATATTCCTGGTATTACCCATCCGCCGGGAGAGTTTATAAACAAATAAAGATCCCTGGTATCATCCTCTATGCTGAGATATACCATGAGACCAACAAGTTGATTCGAGATCTCGCTATCAACCTCTTGGCCTAAAAAAAGTAATCTTTCTCGATAAAGTCGGTTGATTAGGACAAAATTGTATCCTTTAGGAACCGTACACGCACCTTTGGATGCATACGGTTCAAAAAATAAAAAATTGCGAAACAAAAAAAGAAATCAATGTGTCGATTCCAGCCCTTTTCTCTTTTCGTAGCAGGGTTTTTCCTAACGAAGGGGCTTTTTCTTCCATTTTTCAAGAAACATGAGTTTTGACTTGACTTGCTTCCCTAGAATTCACTGAACTTATCGAACTAACCTCTCATTGATGTATTGTTTCATCGAGATCCAAATCACGATGTAATTTTCTTGTTCCTGAATGGGCCTCTTCAATTCTTTTAGGTTTATGCTCTACTCCGGGTAAAGATCTGCCCGAATTCTATTTGCACATATAGGACAAATAATCTCAGTACCACTTCTTTTTGCTACGACTTTCTTTTTTTTTTTTTCTAATTCGTTTCATGTCTTCCGCCCAATATATGATGTATTCATCATATTACTCCATTGATTGGCAGTATGAGATCACTCATATGGTATAAAGGAATCATTTATGATACGAGTGGTAATCATACATAGATTACCAATTTGGTATTTTCTGAACGGAGCCTGTATACTTCATTTTATTGGTCCAAGCCAACCATAAATTCTTCTAATTGATAATATGGATCCCCCAATAAATTGATCTAATTGCACTTCACGCTCCGAATTATTGATGGTTCAATCAATCTTTCTTGGGCGAAAGAGAGGATATCTCCATCGGGGGAGAGAACGGGGAAATCCCATATGACCCAATATGTCTGACAAGTCGCACTATACGTCAACCCAAACTGCATCTTCCTCTCCAGGACTCCGAAAAGGTACTTTTGGAACACCAATGGGCATTAAATTAAAGAAAAAGAGGTTAAGTACTATACTTCACTTTGATGTGGAAACGTAACAACGGGTTTATTGTCTTCATAATATTGCCGTTTATCGTATTTTATCCATAGATTCGAAGGTTCATGGAGGAAAACAGAATGAATAAAGAAAAATTCTTACGAATGGATCGTTTGAATGATGAACAAGTATCTATGCATTCGCTCACAAAAAATGGGACCAGCCCCCATTGCGTATTGGTACTTATTGGGTATAGAATAGATCTGCTTCTCTTTGTTCCTACGAACAGAATTGTTCAATTATTACCAACGGAACGAAATAAATATTAACCCTTGCTTCGGGATAATCCACTGAAAAGGTGAGGTCCATAGCATAGTCTTTTCCAATGCGATAAAGTTACATAGTGTCTATTTTTTCTTTGATAAAGGGGTATTTCCATGGGTTTACCTTGGTATCGTGTTCATACCGTCGTATTGAATGATCCCGGTCGGTTGCTTTCTGTCCATATAATGCATACAGCTCTAGTTTCTGGTTGGGCTGGTTCGATGGCTTTATACGAATTAGCAGTTTTTGATCCCTCTGACCCCGTTCTTGATCCAATGTGGAGACAAGGTATGTTCGTTATCCCTTTCATGACTCGTTTAGGAATAAACAATTCATGGGGTGGTTGGAGTATCACAGGAGGAACTATAACGAATCCGGGTATTTGGAGTTACGAAGGTGTGGCCGGGGCACATATTGTGTTTTCTGGCTTGTGCTTCTTAGCAGCTATCTGGCATTGGGTGTATTGGGACCTAGAAATATTCTGTGATGAACGTACGGGAAAACCCTCTTTGGATTTGCCCAAGATCTTTGGAATTCATTTATTTCTCTCAGGGGTGGCTTGCTTTGGGTTTGGCGCATTTCATGTAACAGGCTTGTATGGTCCTGGAATATGGGTGTCCGATCCTTATGGCCTAACCGGAAAAGTACAATCTGTAAATCCAGCGTGGGGCGCGGAAGGTTTTGATCCTTTTGTTCCGGGAGGAATAGCTTCTCATCATATTGCAGCGGGGACATTGGGCATATTAGCGGGTCTATTCCATCTTAGTGTCCGCCCGCCCCAACGTCTATACAAAGGATTACGTATGGGCAATATTGAAACAGTCCTTTCCAGTAGTATCGCTGCTGTCTTTTTTGCAGCTTTCGTTGTTGCTGGAACTATGTGGTATGGTTCAGCAACTACCCCGATCGAATTGTTTGGTCCCACTCGTTATCAGTGGGATCAGGGATACTTCCAGCAAGAAATATATCGAAGGGTTGGTGCCGGGCTAGCCGAAAATCTGAGTTTGTCGGAAGCTTGGTCTAAAATTCCCGAAAAATTAGCTTTTTATGATTACATCGGTAATAATCCGGCGAAAGGGGGATTATTCAGAGCAGGCTCAATGGATAACGGGGATGGAATAGCTGTTGGATGGTTAGGACACCCCATCTTTAGAGATAAAGAAGGGCATGAGCTTTTTGTACGTCGTATGCCTACTTTTTTTGAAACATTTCCAGTAGTTTTGGTAGACGGAGACGGAATTGTGAGAGCCGATGTTCCTTTTAGAAGGGCAGAATCAAAGTATAGCGTCGAACAGGTAGGTGTAACTGTTGAGTTCTATGGTGGCGAACTCAATGGAGTCAGTTATAGTGATCCCGCTACTGTGAAAAAATATGCTAGACGTGCCCAATTGGGTGAAATTTTTGAATTAGATCGTGCTACTTTGAAATCCGATGGTGTTTTTCGTAGCAGTCCAAGAGGTTGGTTCACTTTTGGACATGCTACGTTTGCTTTGCTCTTCTTTTTCGGACACATTTGGCATGGCGCTAGAACCTTGTTCAGAGATGTTTTTGCTGGTATTGACCCAGATTTGGATGCTCAAGTGGAATTTGGGGCATTCCAAAAACTTGGAGATCCAACTACAAAGAGACAAGTAGTCTGATACAACATTGCTCTGGTATCTTTCGCCTCTATTTGATTTTTTTTTGATTTGACATAAGGGATTGGAGAAATCTTGATTTTCATCATCGCCTTTTCTTTGACTCTTGCCCTTTCTTTATCTGGGAAATGATCCCAAATGAATAGGTGTGGAAGCTATAATTGTAAACCACGATCGAATCTATGGAAGCATTGGTTTATACATTCCTGTTAGTCTCGACTTTAGGGATCATTTTTTTCGCTATCTTTTTTCGAGATCCGCCTAAGGTTCCGACTAAAAAGGTGAAATGATTTTTCATTATCTCAATTGAAGTAATGAGCCCCCCAATATGGGAGGTTCATTATTTCAACTAGTCCCCGTGTTCCTCGAATGGATCTCTTAGTTGTTGAGAGGGTTGCCCAAAAGCGGTATATAAGGCGTACCCAGTAAAGCTTACAAGTGAACCAGATATGGAGATGGCGACTAGGGTTGCTGTTTCCATTATTAGATAATTTCAAGACCACGATCGATCTACGCTACGATAAGATCGTTTATTTACAACGAAATAGTATACAAAGTCAACAGATCTCAACCAATGCAATAGTATTTATGGCTACACAAACCGTTGAGGGTAGTTCTAGATCTGGGCCAAGACGAACTATTACAGGGGATTTATTGAAACCATTGAATTCGGAATATGGTAAAGTGGCTCCTGGATGGGGAACTACCCCCTTCATGGGTGTCGCAATGGCTCTATTTGCGATATTCCTATCTATTATTTTGGAGATTTATAATTCTTCCGTTTTACTGGATGGAATTTCAATGAGTTAGGTCCCATAAGAACTATGAAGTCCTAGCTTTTCAATCCAAAATGAATCACTTAGGACTCGGATTTCTAGGCCATTCTGGTAGTTCGACCGTGGAATTCCGTTGTTTCGGTATTTCCGGAATATGAGTGTGTGACTTGTTATAATTGATCCTATTGATAGTACAGAGAATAGGTCTGTCATCTCGATAGAGATGGTTCTACCTCGTCGGATATTCATTCTAGTATCTGGAGCACGGAATATATGGAATAGATCAAGAAATATTTGAACTATGATTCATACCTACTATTCAGACCTCGCGACCGGACTCCAACAAATTTTCAAACAACGAGTCATAAATAGAACGATTTTTCTTCCTTCAGAATTATGCTTATTTTGACCGAAGGACCAATGTTTCTATGGATTTTTAGTCATTCCATCCATTCATTGAATAAGTGATGATCAAATGGTTCTTACTCAGAGAACCTTTGGGCTTAGCTTGGGCGCTTTATTGAATCATCGTGGTTCTAGTATGAATCTGAGGTTTCAATCGATTCATAGGGTCTCCACAAGAGAATTCCTATCAATAGTAAACAAAACATATAGTAAATCTGTATTACGCACAAACAAAAACAACAAATCCAAAATAAAATAAATAGGGGAAGAGAAGATTCAAGAGGCCTGTAACGATCAACATAAAGACGAATGAGCCAACTTGATATTTTGGCATTATCATCACAAAGAAGAGATTCCGGATTTTGGTTCCTTCGCTTCGTATCTTCAGGGACGATTGAATCAAGTGGCTAAGAAGTTTCAAACTTTCTATTACATATCCGTTGCAACCACTATTTGGGTGTTTTTGCTTGAGCCGTACGAGATGAAATTCTCATATACGGTTCTCAGAGGGGGAGTCTCTTTGGTTTACCTATCTCAATAAAGTATATGATTGGTTCGAGGAGCGTCTCGAGATTCAGGCGATTGCAGATGATATAACTAGTAAATATGTTCCTCCTCATGTCAACATATTTTATTGTCTAGGAGGGATCACACTTACTTGTTTTTTAGTACAAGTAGCTACCGGTTTTGCTATGACTTTTTACTATCGTCCGACCGTTACAGAGGCTTTTGCCTCTGTTCAATACATAATGACTGAAGCCAACTTTGGTTGGTTAATCCGATCAGTTCATCGATGGTCAGCAAGTATGATGGTGCTAATGATGATCCTACACGTATTTCGTGTGTATCTCACAGGTGGATT